CCATCTGCGCTATTCCCTAATTGAAGAAAGTTGTAAAGCCTTCAGAGCCTCAGTCCCTACCATTTTTTTTTTAAGAAAATGAAAGCTGACTAGCAATCGCTCGTTTTTCTTATTAGCATGGGATTGGATGTTAATAATGAAATAAAAACATATATATATATTAGAAGAGAAGGCAATCCCCGTGGAATTCCTATCGATTTCCGATGGATAACAATCCATCTTTCTCGCTTTCGCTCTTTCTCCCAATCAGTCGCGAGGGTTCCGGGCATGAGAACGCAAGTGCCGGAATCAAACAAAAGGTCCGAACGTCCGAGGACGAAAGAGAAAATGCTCCGCGGGGAAGTCGTTTCCATCTAGGATAGCGTATTCGTGCCGGTTAGACGTCGGCCATGAAATCCATCACTATAGCGAGCAAATCATGGGCATTCACATCTCGGTCAAAGGGAACTGTGCGCGATTCTCTCGTGAATCGCCTTCAGCAAGGTATGGCATTCAGGGTCTTAACCCAGGGAGAAATCTTTCTTCATAGATACAAGACATTCGTTGCTGATCTAAAAAAGATCTTCTCCCGTGGGCGTTAGCGGACGTTTTTCATTTTTCACTCGGTCCTTACTTCCCAAAGCAAAGGTTTTTTTTAGGTTTACTTTGGAAAGGCGCTAAACAGGCCTATAGGTTCGCCTTTCTATTTATAATAGAAGAAGTCTAATATAATTAGTATAGAAGTATATATAATTAGCCAAATCGTCTGAAGCATGAACAGAATCGCCTTTGCTCCGAAGGCCTAGCGAGTTAAGCGAGTTCTTTTTTTCTTTTTTCAAAGGCAGTCCTTTTCTTTCCCCGGACCGATGACTCGCTTGTTCAGTACTGCTAACTATTATTGGAGGATTCCGTCCCCTCGGGACTACCAGTAGCTTCGGTTGTTGAATCTCGTGCAAGTTAGGTTGTGGTTGTATTGGCTGCAAGCGGAACGTAGGCGCTTTAGGTGTGTGTTGGCCATGCACTCTCGCGTCGTGTAATGTCGTATGTATGATAGAGGTGGTGTGGTGATTGACCTCAATGCTAATGGTTATCCCCAAGGTTCAACGAATGAATGAAGCTATGCTATGATCGTACCCGGATAGAGATGATAGTCTTCCTCTGATGTCTCCAAGCCGGCCATAATAGAATCGATAGGCGAAGCAGCCAATAGCAGTCTGTTCTCGCCTATCAATAGATAGCGGGTTGCTTCCAAGCTCAAACCATTTGAAACGGAATTGCTACTTTTTTCTTGTTATTGATAGAGTGGTATTCTCCGCCCCTGTCAAATAAAGTAGAGGGAGAGTCTTTCTCCAATGAGAATAAAGAAAGTTTTTGGGCAAGACAAGAAAGGAACTCGCCCTTTGACACCAAGGGATAAGAGCGGATTGCTGGCGATGACTTGGTGAAGGGAATCTATGAGAGAAGGTTCTCGACGAACCGGGTTCCGACCGAATAGAGCGCGGAGCCAACGAGTTCAGTCGAACAACGTAACGAGTCTAAGGGCGCTTGAAAGGGGGCGAAGGAAAATGAAATATGAAATAAAAATATGCTTTGGGAGTGTGAGATAGGCGGACGGGGAGTACGCAGCCGAACAACCGCAGGGGCTTCCAGCAGTGATAGCTGAACTAACCAGATGGGCCGCCCAAAACCTGGAGCTGACATTGAAATCGGAAATCAACGTCGGACCCCGGCTATCCGAAGAAGGCAGACTGAAGCGGAGGAGCAGAAAATGCAACACAACAAGGGGCGAACCAAAGGCTTGCGCGAAGGAAGAAGCGAATCAATCAGAATGGAGACAGGGAGGAGAGGTAAAAGATATATTTTCGAGCCTGAACATATAAGCAACCTTCTATCTGGCCTCTGTACCAGTAGTGGAGTGGCTTGCTATTTTCAATCAGAAAAGGCAATGCAAAGGAGAAAGAAGTTGTCCCCTCTTCTCTGGGAACCCGCCGCCGCATATGTCGAAAAAGAGGGAGCGGGGAAGGAAGAACAACCGTTTTACTTTGGCACATGAGGTGGCGGGTTTGGCTAGGTAACATAATGGAAATGTATCGGACTGCAAATCCTGGAATGACGGTTCGACCCCGTCCTTGGCCTCGAGGAGTGGTGAGCAGCACGGAACTTGAATCAATCTTTTGGCATACATATAATATAGGGGGCTAGAAATCCACAGACAACATTCTGGAACTTCCAAACCAAAGAAATGCAACAGGAAATTAAATGTTACGCTTCAATAGAATGAATTCGGTAGTATTCTACCCTATGGTAGATCGAAGGTCCTGTGCCACTTGAACTCAAATCTATCTTACCTTCAATCCATCGTTGTCCAGCCAAGCCAGCCCATAACAAAATGTTAGACCGGCTGACACAACCGAATTGGTTGAGGAAAAGGAAAGCCCAGCGACCAAGCACTCCCGCCCCCAAAAGCGGAGACCGAAGAACCGCCAGGTTGTCGAGGACACGTCTGAAGAGGAGGCCGGCG